AACAAGTCACACACTCATATTCCGGAAATACCGAAACAAATAAATCTCACGGTCGAACTACCAGAATGGTCTAGAAATCCGAGTCTTTCTTAAGTAAAGTAATTTTTTTGATTGAAAAACTAGGACTTTCCAGTTCTTATGAACCTAACTCATTGAAATTCCATCCAGTAAAACGGAAGAATTATAAATTTCCAAAATAATAGATAGGAATATCGCAAATAGAGCCATTGCGACCCCCATAAGTGGTGTAGTCCCCCAGCCCGGTGCTACTTTACCATATTCCGAATTCAACGGTTTCAATAAATTCCCTACAGTAGTTCGTCTTGGCCCAGATCTAGAACTATCCTCAACGGTTTGTGTAGCCATAAAATACTATTCATTGGTTGAGATCTGTTGACTTTGTATACCATTCCGTTGTAGTTGTAAATAAACGATCTTATCGTAGATCCATTGTGATCTTGAAATTATCTAAAAATGGAAACAGCAACCCTAGTCGCCATCTCCATATCTGGTTTACTTGTAAGCTTTACTGGGTACGCCTTATATACCGCTTTTGGGCAACCCTCTCAACAACTAAGAGATCCATTCGAAGAACACGGGGACTAGTTGAAGTAATGAGTCTCCCATATTGGGAGGCTCATTACTTCAATTGAGATAATGAAAAATTATTTCATTTTTTTAGTTTTAGTCGGAACCTTAGGCGGTTCTCGAAAAAAGATAGCGAAAAAAATGATCCCTAAAGTCGAGACTAAAAGGAATGTATAAACCAATGCTTCCATAGATTCGATCGTGGTTTACAATTATAGCTTCCACACCTATTCATTTGGGATCATTTACCATATAAAGAAAAGTAAAGAGTCAAAGAATAAATGGTGATTCAAATCAAGATTTCTCCGGTACCTTATGTCAAATCAAAAAAAATAGAGGCGAAAGATACCAGAGCAATGTTGTATCAGACTACTTGTCTCCTTGTAGTTGGATCCCCAATTTTTTGAAATGCTCCAAATTCCACTTGAGCATCCAAATCTGGATCAATACCAGCAAAAACATCTCTGAACAAGGTTCTAGCACCATGCCAAATGTGTCCAAAAAAGAAGAGCAAAGCAAACGTAGCATGCCCAAAAGTGAACCAACCCCTTGGACTGCTACGAAAAACACCATCGGATTTCAAAGTAGCCCGATCTAATTCAAAAATTTCACCTAATTGGGCACGTCTAGCATATTTTTTTACAGTAGCAGGATCACCATAACTAACTCCATTGAGTTCGCCACCATAGAACTCGACAGTTACACCTACTTGTTCAACACTATACTTTGATTCTGCCCTTCTAAAAGGAACATCGGCTCTCACAATTCCGTCTCCATCTACTAAAACCACCGGAAATGTTTCAAAAAAAGTAGGCATACGACGTACAAAAAGCTCGCGCCCTTCTTTATCTCTAAAGACGGGGTGTCCTAACCATCCAACAGCTATTCCATCCCCGTTGTCCATTGAGCCTGCTCTGAATAATCCCCCTTTTGCCGGATTATTACCAATGTAATCATAAAAAGCTAATTTTTCGGGAATTTTAGACCAAGCTTCCGATAAACTCAGATTTTCGGCTAGTCCGGCGCTAACTCTTCGATATATTTCTTGCTGAAAGTATCCCTGATCCCACTGATAACGAGTGGGACCAAATAATTCGATTGGGGTAGTTGCTGAACCATACCACATAGTTCCAGCAACAACGAAAGCTGCAAAAAAAACAGCAGCGATACTACTAGAAAGTACAGTTTCAATATTTCCCATACGTAATCCTTTGTATAGACGTTGAGGCGGACGGACACTAAGATGGAATAGACCTGCTAATATGCCCAATGTACCCGCTGCAATATGATGAGAGGCTATTCCTCCCGGAACAAAAGGATCAAAACCTTCCGCGCCCCACGCTGGATTTACAGATTGTACTTTTCCAGTTAGTCCATAAGGATCGGACACCCATATTCCAGGACCATACAAACCTGTTACATGAAATGCGCCAAAGCCAAAGCAAGCCACCCCTGAGAGAAATAAATGAATTCCAAAGATCTTGGGCAAATCCAAAGAAGGTTTTCCCGTACGCTCATCACAGAATATTTCTAGATCCCAATACACCCAATGCCAGATAGCTGCCAAGAAGCACAAGCCAGAAAACACAATATGTGCCCCTGCGACACCTTCATAACTCCAAATACCCGGATTCGTTATAGTTCCTCCTGAAATACTCCAACCACCCCACGAATTGGTTATTCCTAAACGAGTCATGAAGGGTATAACGAACATACCTTGTCTCCACATTGGATCAAGAACAGGGTCAGAGGGATCAAAAACCGCTAATTCGTATAGAGCCATCGAACCGGCCCAACCAGAAACTAGAGCTGTATGCATTATATGGACAGAAAGCAATCGACCGGGATCATTCAATACGACAGTATGAACACGATACCAAGGCAAACCCATGGAAATACCCCTTTATCAAAGATAAATAGACACTATGTCACCTTATTTTATCGCATTGGAAAGGACTATACTATGTACCTAAGTACCTAACCTTTTCAGTGGATTCTGTATGAGAAAGAGTTAATATTTATTCCGTTCCATTGAAAATAACGGAACAATTCTGTTCATAAGAACAAAGAGAAGCAGATCTATTCTATACCCGATAAGTACCAATACGCAATGGGAGAATTGGTCCCATTTTGTGGGAACGAATGCATAGATACTTGTTTATCATTCGAACGATCGATTGCTCCGTTCGTTAAAATTTTTCTTTATTCATTCTATCTTACTCTATAAACCTTCCAATCAATCTATCTAGAAAATAGAATAAACAGAAAAAAGGATGAAGACAATAAACCCATTGTTACGTTTCCATATTAAAGTGAAGTATAGTACTTAATTTTTTTTCTTTAATTTAATGCCCATTGGTGTTCCAAAAGTACCTTTTCGGAGTCCTGGAGAGGAAGATGCAGTTTGGGTTGACGTATAGTGCGACTTGTCAGACATATTGGGTCATATGGGATTTACCCGTTCTCTCCCCCGATCGAGATATCCTCTGTTTCGCTCAAGAAATATTGTATTGAGATTGAGTGAACCATCAATCATTTGGAGCGTGAAGTACAATTAGATCAATTTATATTGGGGATCAATATTATCAATTAGAAGAATTTATGGTTGACTTGGACTGATAAAATAAAGTCTCCAGGCTCCGTTCAGAAAATACCAAATTGGTAACAAATTGATAATATATGTACGATTACCACTTGTATCATAAACGATTCTTATACTTACTATAGGAGGGATCTCAAACTGCCAACCAATGGAGTAGTATGATGAATACATCGAATAGTTTGGAGAAGACATGAAACAAATTGAAAAAGAAGTCGTAACAAAAAAAAGTGGTACTGAGATCATTTGCCCTATATGTACAAATAGAATTCGGGCAGACCTTTTCCCGGAGTAGAACAAAGATGAACCTAAAAAAATGGAAAGGGCCCATTCAGGAACAATAAAATGACATCGTGATTTGAATCTCGATGAAACAATACATCAATGAGAGGTTAGTTCAATAAGTTCAGTAAATTCTTTTTTTTATAGGTAAGGGAACAAAAACTCATCTTATGTTTTTTGAAAAATAGAAGAAGAAAACCCCCTTCATTAGAAAAACAAAAACCTGTTACAGAAAAAAAAGAAATAGAACTGGAATCGACACATTGATTCTTTTTTTTTCGCAATTTTTTTTTGAACCGTATGCATCCAAAGGTGCACGTACGGTTCCTAAGGGAACCAATTTTGTCCTAATCAACCGACTTTATCGAGAAAGATTACTTTTTTTAGGCCAAGAAGTTGATAGCGAGATCTCGAATCAACTTGTTGGTCTCATGGTATATCTCAGTATAGAAGATGATACTAGGGATCTTTATTTATTTATAAACTCTCCCGGCGGATGGGTAATACCAGGAATAGCCATTTATGATACTATGCAATTTGTGCCACCCGATGTGCATACAATATGCATGGGATTAGCCGCTTCAATGGGATCCTTCATTCTGGTCGGAGGAGAAATTACCAAACGTCTAGCATTCCCTCACGCTTGGCGCCAATGAGTTTTTTTATTTGAAAAAAAAAAAGGAAGACTATGCCTTCCCATATTGAATATGAATAATAAGTAATAATAGCATGGCACTTCGAGTTCGATATGAGCAAACCATTATTGTTTTTTTCATAACATGAGATTTTATGTCGAGATAGTAGTATGAAAGAGAGGTCATTTCGGATTTGATCTTATGTGTCGGGGGTACATTTCAGCGTCACAAACCATTCTTTTCCACACCAGAATTCTCTTTCTGATATTTATGTTATGAAATAAAAAGTACAAAAATGAAAAAAAAAAGATCATTTTTTTCCTTATTTGATCGTATCAGAAAGGAACTTTGGGATTGCTAAATCACAGACAAAATAAATATATAAAGCAACAGAACCATCATAGTATTTTTTTTACTCCTACGAAAGGAAGGGTGGTAAATGGATCATTCAACGATCTGGATCGGATGGATTCTATTTCTTTCTTCAATAGAATAGAAGAGAAGAAAAAGAAAAAGTAAATTCCATTGTAGAGCCGTATGCACAAAAGATGCCTGTACGGTTGTACAATTCTATTTTTTTTTCTTATATTTTTTTTATCCCTTACTTTAGCCCAATCATGCAAGATAGAAGAACCGTTCATGATGTTATATCAATATCATCAGGGTTATGATTCACCAACCTGCTAGTTCTTTTTATGAAGCACAAGCAGGCGAATTTATCCTGGAAGCGGAAGAACTACTGAAACTTCGCGAAACCCTCACAAAGGTTTATGTACAAAGAACGGGTAATCCTTTATGGGTTGTATCCGAAGACATGGAAAGAGATGTTTTTATGTCAGCAACAGAAGCCCAAGTTCATGGCATTGTTGATCTTGTAGCGGTCGAAAATGAAAATACTAGGGATTTCATGTAAATCCATTTCAAACCATAATTCGAATTTTCTGCGATTTGATATTGAATAGAAAAAAAAATTCATGATCATCAATCATCAGGTTAAGATCGATCTAAACCTAAACCAACCCATTCCATTCTAGAATTCTATATATACATACGGCATGCCAACTATTAAACAACTTATTAGAAACACAAGACAGCCAATAAGAAATGTCACGAAATCTCCCGCTCTTAGAGGATGTCCTCAGCGTCGAGGAACATGCACTAGGGTGTATGTGCGACTCGTTCAGATCATGAGTTCGAACAAATGAGACAATTTTCCAGTATCAATGACCAGTACCAATGAATAGGATAGATAGAGAAGATCTATCATATACCTATATTGTGTTTGGAATTTATGGTTTACATTGGTGCAAATCCAATCACCTAGATTTGAGATGAAAAGCAATTCCCCATTGGGGGCAAATGGTTATCCATTAAGCGGAGGAAATGGTATTATAAGAAGCAAAAAGGTTATACTCCTATTCTTGAAAGAACGGACTAAGAGGGTCAGCTACCTAGTCAACTTTCATAATTAAATGCCGTCACTGTATGGATAACTCTTATTGTGAAAAGAACTATTACTGTATAATTGATGGGTAGAGCCAAAGAGTGTGAACTATACAAGTTAACAATAACATTTGATAAAATGAAAGAAGAGGCTCCGGTGTATAGAGAGGACCTCACCGTTTAAAAAAAAAAGTAACCATAGAAACGATGGAACCCACTATTTTTTTTTATTTGGTATCGTTAGAATTTCTTATTTCCAGGCGAAATGCCTGGAAGGAATAAAAAATCGTGGTTGGGGAAAGTCATAGTAGCAAAAGCCATTGGAATTTATATTTTATATATCGGAATAATCCGTTTTGTTATTAATTGACGGGGGGTAAAGGATGACTGAAAGAAGAGAAATCAATTAGTTATTCATTAAGGTTTAATTTGATTCAATGACCAGAGTTAGACGAGGATATACAGCTCGGAAACGTCGAACAAAAATTCGTTTATTTGCATCAACCTTTATTGGGGCTCATTCAAGACTTACTCGAACGACTACTCAACAGAAAATGAGAGCTTTGGTTTCCTCTCATCAAGATAGAGGCAGGCAAAAGAGGGATTTTCGTAGTTTGTGGATCACTCGAATAAATGCAGTTATTCGTGAGAATAAGGTATTCTATAATTATAGTAGATTAATACCAAATCTGTACAAGAAGCAATTGCTTCTTAATCGTAAAATACTTGCGCAAATATCTATATCAAATAAGAATTGTCTTTACATGATTTCCAATAAGATTATCAAATAAAGGATATGATATTATAAAATATAATACAGAAATGATTGAAATTGAAACAGAATTCCCCGGAGAATGAACTCCGGGAAGATAGAATAAAAAAATTAAGTAAGATAAGTAGTAGGAATGAACGAACATCTTTCAATAAAAAAAAAGATTTCTTCTTCCCCCATTTTTTATTTCTTATAACACAAGAAAAAAATCGGGATTCTAGGCCTTTTGAACAAAACATCAATCTGAGCTTGAGTTCCGATTGGAGTTTTGAGTCAATTGAGGAGTATGTTTATTTATTTCTGGTTCTAGGACCAGTAGTTCTGGGGATCGACTCGGCTCTCTCAAATTGTTTCTCATTATTAAGAAAAGGTAACAAAGATAAAATACGAGCTTGTTTTATAGCAATAGTAATTAATCGTTGTTGTTTCAAGGTCAATTTATTCACCCGTCTAGATAATATTTTTCCTTGTTCACTAATAAATCGACTAATTAAACTCATGTTTCTATAATCGATTCGATCCCCCGATCCAATTGGGGACAAACGCCTACGAAAGGATCGCTTGTATTTACGAAAAGGTTGCTTGGATTTATCCATGGTTTATTCCTTATCTCTAAAATTCTATTTCTTTATTCATTTCAGATCTGACCGAAATAGGCTTTGATTCGCATCGTTTATATTATACATATCATATATAATACACATCATATATATATATATATATGAAAATTAAATCGGGTTTGATTTGTATTGTATATATTATGTATATTATATATGTTATATTATATATGTTAAGTTAAATATGTTAAGTTCTTCCTCTTCCTGTTCCTTGGAAAGATCGCGCACACGTTCCGTTCCATCTATTTCTTTATTTCCCCATGAATCGTATGCTTGTGACAATAGTGACAAAATTTTCTCAATTCTAATCGACTGGATGTATTGTGTCGATTCTTTTGAGTAATATATCTAGAAATACCCGGCGATTTTTTATTGACACCATTTCGGACACAACTGGTACATTCCAAAATAACTCTGACTCTGACATCTTTACCCTTGGCCATGAACCCCCTTTTGATTTGGATCGACTTAACTTCTTCTATTTTCGACCCGAACTGAAGAAGAATAAAAGAACAAAAAAATCAATAAGAAAATCAATAGAAGTTACTAACTTGAAATTCAATTTTCATTTCTAAAGCTAAAGATTTCGTTGTGTTGTATGTGTTGTAATTATATAATTACAATTAATATTAATAGAGTAATAGTAATAATTAATAATAAAGTAATAATTAAGTAATACAATTTCTTTCTAACTATCAATTATTCCTATCTTAAATCCCAATATTTCATTTAAGTATCTTCTTTCTATGCTATGATTTCGGGGATCCTGCTCTAGATCTGGATACACATTTCCATTTCTGTTCCCCAAAATTCGATCTTAGATTCACCAGATTTTTGTCGAGGTTCAATACACTTTTTCTTTTTCTTTCCTTCCTGTCCTCCTATCCTAAAGAACTGAAAAAAAAAAGGAAGGGGCAAAATTTTAGTCACGTCATGTAGAATTGTATCCCTAATTTTCTTCATTTCTTCGCATATTAATAACTAGAATGAAAAAAAAGGGAATGACAAGGCATCTGGGAATAAACGATTAATTTCTATCAATAGACCTGCTAAAGACCCAAACCATAGAGTAGTTAGCACAGGTGCCACGGAGAGATATGTTTTTATATCTCGCATTGAAAATCCTCCTTCTTTATTGTAATACATATATGTATGGTCAGATGCTGTAGTTCAAGATCATTTGTATTTTTTTTTTTTACTTTACGCGGAATTCCTAACTAAAATAGATATGTACAATGAACCAATAGATGAGATTTTCCTGTCCCTAAAAAAGAAAAAGATGACCCCTTCCTCCTGAGCATTTCCGATAAATTTTTATTCTTTTTTTTATACGATACGCCGATAAGATAAATTTTAATTTTTTTTTATACGTTAGGTTTCAGATGTATAAAATTCTTTTATTATATGAAAGCAAAAAGAAGAAATGACAAGAAAATTCTATATAGATAGAGGGGAAAATAACAATGTGGAAAACAAGACAGGGATTTTGTACAATGACACTGTACAAGAACTTTAAAAAGGGATGTAGCGCAGCTTGGTAGCGCGTTTGTTTTGGGTACAAAATGTCACGGGTTCAAATCCTGTCATCCCTACCTATTACTTCTCTTATGGGCAGTAACGAGGGATTAATTAAGATCGATTGAAATTGGACATAATCTTTCATTTTTGCATGCTATACGTATGCAAGATATGTTTGGGGGTAAAAAAACCTTTTCTTTACACTACAGTCGTATCTCCTGTAATAAGAAAGCGCTCTTAGTTCAGTTCGGTAGAACGCGGGTCTCCAAAACCCGATGTCGTAGGTTCAAATCCTGCAGAGCGTGATTCCGTTTATGTTATGTCGAATCACAATAAAAAAACTTAACAAAAAAAAGTTTAATTGAAACTTGAATTTGACCTCCCGCAGGGAGGAGGTCAATCAAAAAAAATAAATGTTACTCAATCAAAGGTCCAACTGATCACCACGTCTGTATTGTAAATATGCAGTTACGAATAATCCTGCCAAAGTAATAGGAATTAGACCTAAGACGATTCCAAATAGAAAAACTTCAATCATTTCGGTTTTTGAGGGGATAAAAAGATGGGTAAGATCTATCCCTAAATATTAATCTGAATTATCCGTGAATCTCAATAACCAAGAATTGGCAATTGATGTGTAAAGGAACCATGGAACACCTGGAATCTCAGAGAAATATTCATTTTTATGAATTGTTCATTCAATTCATTTCAAATAAGTCGTATCTTATTCAAACCAATCAATAGAGCTGGGGTTATAGTTAAAGCAGCCAGTAGAAAACCGAAATAACTAGTTATAGTAGGCATGAAAGAGCTAAATTAGATATGTTCTTTTGTTACATATGTTGATAAAACACTTACCTAAGTTTCAATTTTCCCAGATACAACAGTAACGGTAAGAAAAAACCAATTGACAGGATTAGTTTAGTTCAATTGAAAGTTCTTGTCTTTTTCAATAAAAAGAAAGGATCTAATCCATTTTGGGGCGAACGACCTGATATTACCTTTTACTTATTTTTTTTTAACTCATTGGATTCAGTACATTAATAGGTTGGTTAATTGCCCATAATATCTCGAATGAGAAGAAAAAAGTGCCCTACGATATATCGAAACGATCTATCAAAAAAATAAAACCTTTACTTTCATTTTTATTCTTTTTTGGAGGGTCCAACTCGATTCAAAGACGAACAACTTCCATTATCCTTTTAGGTTCTATATTCTTTCTTTCCATATCATGGAGTTACATACTTGTAGTTCGGTCAAGAAAGAATCTTTGTTTTGCATCTAATGCAACCGTTGTTGCATCACAAATATTGATTGCTCCAACTATGTTCTCTTTCTTTCATTAAATATTATCTATTCTTGTATTTTGTATTTATTATAGTATATTTATTGTACGACCAACCAATTACTTGAAATGAAATGAAAGATTCGAACAAAAAAAACTTTTAACCAAAAAAAGGGTTTATAGATTTCGCATATAATTGAAATGTGTGAATATGATAATATCTTTCATGAATTATTAGAACCCATTGATTCACACTTTTCC